TTTTTCAAAATATCCTGAACAGTTTCTGTAGGTTGAGCACCCTTTTCAAGGAAATATAGAATAGCAGGAACATTTAAATAAGTTTGATTCTTTATTGGATCATAAAAACCCACTTTCCGAAGATCTCTTCCTTCTCTTCGGGATCGAACATCAATTGCAACGATTCGATAGACGGCTCATTGGGATAGATGTAGATGAATAATACCCCCCCTAGAAACGTATAGGAAGTTTTCTCCTCGTACGGCTCGAGAAAAAATGATTTAAAGTTTTATTTATGTTTATGTATAGAATTACAACGGCAAATGGATATATAAAATGATTAAATCAATATGATTAAGTTCTTTCTTCTTCTTCCTTCCTGAAAAAGAAAAAAACCATTCGTACTCATAACTCAAATTGGATAACTCTCAAATAGTTCAAAGGAAAATCTTTAGGCATTTCTTTTATTGAGTGGTCTTTAAACCCCTTCCTTTTTTCATTTGTTTCATTTCATTTTTTTGATTTGTTTTTATTATGGTTCAGTTATTGAGACAATTGTAAAGGGTGTTTCCTTGTTCTGGGATCCTTTATCTTTTTTTTGTTTTAAATCATTGGGTTTAGACATAACTTCGGTGATTCTTAATCCTCTCAAAATGGCAGCAACATACCCCTTTTGTGATTTTCTTTCTATCAAAGAATCATACAAACGGTTGATTCCTACGCGATACACTTTGTATCGAAAGAGTTTTATGAATTCCAAGAAATTTTCCTTTTGGGTTGGAAACTTGGAACCTTTTCGATTTCTATATCGAAGATATATTTACGAAGTTGTTCCAATTTATTGATTGGCATTAACCCTAGATCTTTGCACTTGAGAAATGAATCAATATTTTCTACTCGAGCTCCATCATGAACTATTTACATTACAACCCAACAAAAAAAGAGAGGGTATAGTGGAACAGAACAAACGATGTCGAGCCAAGAGCACCTCCATTCCTATAAAAAATGGTGGACGTAAGAATCCACAACGGATCATGTCTTTCAAGTCGCACGTTGCTTTCTACCACATCGTTTCAAACGAAGTTTTACCATAACATTTCTCTAATTTGGAGCCGGTATGGAATTGATTCTATTATGGAATCATGAATAATCATTGGTTCATCCGTTACATAGTAATCTATATTTTTTTCTTCTATATAATTTTTTTCTTCTATATAAATAGATAGATATTTTTATGAAAAAGTTTTAGCAAGAATTAAACCTAACCCCCTATTTTTAACTCCATGCTTGATTAATAATAATTAAAAATATTAGAGATTAATAAAGAAATATTCTATTAAAAAAATAGAAATATCATAAAAAAAAAAAACAAAAATAAGACGAATAAACGAGTTCTTTTTGAATATCTACATCTTCCTTTGACATTCTTATTTTTTATTTGAATATTATTTCAATAAAGTTTTACAGTACGACCCGCGTTTGATCCTCATAAAAGAGAAATATTTCTATTTCTTTTGGAATTGAATAATCATAGCTTAAAGCAGATAGATCGAAGAATAAAATAAAGCAGATAGATCGAAGAATAAAAAAACTGATGTAAAGGAAGATTTAAGTCATTATTCTTTCATTCTGATTTTTTCAATTAAATGAAAGAATAGGATAGTGGGTTTTCTTATCTATCAGATAGATAGAGCAACATTCACTCTTATAAACATTCTATGTTAAATATTTCAATTTGAAAATGGAAAAGATCCCCATTTTTTCACAAAAAAAAAAACGATTGTCACTGAAATAGAGCGATAACAATATATACATATTAAGTTATGCGTTTCCTCATTATATTCATTATATATAATTATAATATATTAATATATATTTTCGTATTTTATTTGATGTGAGATTCAGTAATCTTTCTATAATCAAAAAGTAAAATGAATAAAATGGATGAAGCACCCTTGTCTCAATCTTTACATAGATTTACAATTATTCATTAGAGCCAAAGATGAACTATTGAAAAATAAAGTTCAAATAAAATACATCGATTACATATGGAATTTGATTGTTTATTAATAAGATTCGGACAGACGTAGATATTGAACTTAATACTTTCCGCTGCTCATTAACTTTTACCTACTCCCCGAATTCGATAGGAATCATAAATCAAATAAAGGTCCTTTTTTTTCGAGACGCTGACTATCTTGTCTAGGTATAAAGCCAAACAAGTATAGATTAAATCCTTGCCCCCCCCTTTTTTCTTTTTTATTTTACCCTAGAGTCTTAGAGATTTAATCCCCTTAATTGAATTCAATTATAGCATCAAAAACCCCCTCTTGGTTAGAAAATAAGAGATCCACAGAGAATTTATAATTGAACTATTTCATTTAAAGAATAGGGAATAAGAGATAGGAGATAGAATATAGGTTCTTTCGAATTTCGATACATTTTACATCGTTGAGAATTCAATACGGAACGTAAGTTTTTTCTAAATAACTAACTTCTTTCAATATGAATATGAAGAGAA